AAAACGTCCCAAGGAATTGATAAACTCAACACCACTATTGCATTATTCTCAAATAATTTGGAACTGGGACTTCTTTTCATCTTACTAGAAAAAAGAATAGAAAAATTTTGGATGGATTGTCGACTGAGTGAATCCTATTAAAAATAATATTTCTACTAATTCAAACCATAACATATGGTTCTGTCAAATCCAGAATTTTTTTTTCCTGATCTCAATTGAGCAAGTTTTACATGAACATAAAAAAATTTCATGTATGTTTCATTTTCTCTAGCACTAGTTTATTGCAGAAAGCAATATTTTTTGGAAGAAGAAACAACACAGAATCAAACAAAGAGGATGCCAATTTTTTCTTCTTGCACCAACTTTTCCAAACAAATGAGAGCTACCCTTAGTCAACATATCTTTTAAATTTACATTCAAAAGTTCTGATGTGTTTCCACATCCTTTCAAGACCTCGTTCAAAAAACGGACAAATTCCTTTTCTTAGGAATACCTAATTGATTCCTCACTGAAAAAAAAAAAAAAAATAGAGAAAAGAATCGCTAACTACTTAATAGAAAAACATGGGCATCCCACCAGAACAGAAGTTGTAACTAACATTGCTATCCTCTCGCCTAGCAGGATAGATTTACCTCCATATACTTCTTGATTTAAATCAAGATAAGTGTTTATTTAAAACAGGTTGACCCTTCTGCTCTCTCGTGCTACAATCCTTTTCCTGCTGAGCTCTCACTCACTTTTCTTTTGGTCCACAGAAACAAGATAACGGATGCCAGCAGTTCATTACAGAGAAAAGGACTCACCGAGCCAAGATAACTAACTAATAAAAAAACTGCTTTTCCATAGACTTTACGCGGCCATATTGCTATCCGCAAATCTTACGCGTCGGATCATATCTCATATTCATATCGCTTCAGCATAGGTCACCGAAATTATCTTGGACAACCAAACCAAAGCACGAAAGCCAAAAATTTTCATCAAATTGATTCCTGAACAGTGCATAACCACACGGATAAGCTCACATTAACCCGTCAATTTTAAAGCCCTTTTGCGATTTGGAGGAATGATATATCAGATATCAAGAAGAAATTAGCGTGTGATAATATAAAGTCATACAAAAGAAAAGGTTATCTATTTCTTTCTTCAAATGCTGTATTTAATACAGCATACAGCAAAAAGAAGAAATTCCGAAGGAAGCTTTTGCATAGTTTTTTTTTTTAATAGGATTCATTAGTGCTTTTTTTTTTAGAACACCAAAACGTAACTGAATTAGTTCTAGTTACTCATTGAGACATAATGAATAAAATAAGAATTCAAATAACAAAAAGAACCCTATTTATCCTACTTCAAAAGAATCGAACGAGAAGCCGTATGAGGTGAAAATCTCATGTACGGTTTTGTAGAGTGACAGTAAAGGTAACTTATCTGTCAACTTTTCCACTATCACCCCCAAAAAACCAAACTCTGCCTTACGTAAAGTTGCTAGAGTACGATTAACCTCTAGATATGAAATCACTGCTTATATACCTGGTATTGACCATAATTTACAAGAACATTCCGTAGTATTAGTAAGAGGAGGGAGGGTTAAAGATTTACCCGGTGTGAGATATCACATTGTTCGAGGAACCCTAGATGCTGTCCCGGTAAAAGATCGTCAACAAGGGCGTTCTAGTGCGTTGTATATTCTTATCTAAGACTTGTATCATTTATGATGATGCCATGTAAATTGCTAGAAACATGGTTTTATATGGCTAACCTAATAACGAATGTTTTGTAAGGGGACCAGAGCAGGCTAAAACAAATGCCCTTACTTTTTTTTTGAAGGATATTTGGAACTATTATATGTCTAGGGTTCCATATTGAAATAATTTCAGGTTTCCCCAACTTTGTTTGTTTGAACAAACAATTAAAAAAAACTTGACCTTTTCAGAACAGGTTCGAGTCAAATAGCAATGATTTGAAACACCCTTTTTTTCTACATTATTTTGAAACCTAAGGACTTCATCGTGTAGATAAGGAAAATACAAGATTTCCAATCATACCAAGAGAAAGAAAGGAAACGGATACTCAATTGAAAGTGAGTAAACATAATTCTATGCATAAAGAGCAACTCTCATATATACAGATAGAATCATGCGGAAAGCCGTATTCAACGAAAGTTGTATGTACGGTTTGGAGGGAGATCTTTCATACATACCTTTAAAAAATAGAGATCCACCCTACAATATGGAGTGAAAAAGCCGAAAAAATAAAAATGATTTTTAGCCTTTATGAAATAAATTCTGGAACCTTTTTCACACTCATGCCACGGCAAAGTACTGCAAAAAAAAAAACTGCAAAATCGGATCCAATTTATCATAATCGATTAGTTAACATGTTGGTTAACCGTATTCTTAAACACGGAAAAAAATCATTGGCTTATCGAATTCTTTATCGAGCTATGAAAAAAATCCAACAAAGGACAGAGAAAAATCCACTAGTTGTTCTACGCCAAGCAATACGTGGAGTAACCCCCAAAGTAACAGTAAAAGCAAGACGTAGGAGTGGATCGACTTATCAAGTTCCCATTAAAATAAGATCTACAAAAGGAAAAGTACTTGCCATTCGTTGGTTATTAGGAGCATCTCGGAAACGACCGGGTCGAAATATGGATTTTAAATTAAGTTACGAATTAATGGACGCTGCCAGAAAGCGTGGCAATGCTATACGCAAGAAGGAGGAAACCCATAGAATGGCAGAGGCCAATAGAGCTTTTGCGCATTACCGTTAATCCATTCCATATATATATAGATATATATATCTATATCTAATGATCAGTAAAAGAAAGCCAAATTATTCAAAATAGATCAATATTTTTATTGGAACGAAAGAAAAAAGAAAAGAAGAATAAAACTTCAATGAGAAATTAACTACATAAATTTAATAAGTTCTCTCGATCGGGGTTGGTTAATGACCATTCATCAAAAAAGTATACAAAAAGACCCAGAAGGCCAAGTGATAGATTATCAAAATAAATTTTTATAATCAAGATAACCCATCTTTTAAAAAATAGATGGAAGCGATTTTTCGATCCAATCAGAGACTTTTGGATCACCTTTTTATAAAGGGTATTGGAAATTGCAAATAGATATATATATCTATTCTATTTCTTTTTTTTTTTTTTTTTTCAATTTATACTTTTTTTATTCTTACATGTCATAAGCCTCAACTTTGTCAACTCTATGTGGATTTTTTGGCTTTTCTCACACCTTTCTTTCTTTTCATTCTATTTCTTCGAAAAATAGATCCCCAATGGACTCTTTTGATGACTTTTCATAGTTTAATTTCTAAATTTTCAGTCAAAATTCTAGTGGATTGACTATGTTAGAACTTCTTCTTCTTAAAAGAAGAATAAGAAATTATTTGTAATTTGCTATTTTATTCTCCTTTTCTCCTTTCCTTTCTCATATTAAGAAGAATAAGGAGGATTTTTATTCCTCTTTGTATTAAAAAAAATGTACAAGAGAAATGTTTTATTATGTTTATGATCATTTGAAGAGGAATAAGAATAAGAAGAATAAGGATATCTGAAATCTACTATTTTTTTTAAAAGAAAAAAAGTTGAAGAAAAATATTTAAACTTTTTCGGAGATTGCATAAAGTTACTAATTCATGATCTGGTATGTACAAAATGACAACTTCATTTTCAATTATACCCTTTAATCTTTTTTATGAAAGAGTTTCATTTGCTTCTCTTCAATGGAAATTCTATTTTCCCAGAATGTATCTTAATTATTGGCCTATTTCTTCTTCTGATGACTGATTTAATCTCTGATCAAAAAGATACAGCTTGGTTCTATTTCATCTCTTTAACAAGTTTAGTACTGAGCATAACAATCTTGCTATTTCGATGGAGAGAAGAACCTATTATCAGCTTTTTGGGTAATTTCCAAACGAACAATTTCAACGAAATATTTCAATTTCTCATTTTACTATGTTCAACTCTATGTATTCCTCTATCCGTGGAATACATTCAATGTACAGAAATGGCTATAACAGAGTTTCTGTTATTCATATTAACAGCTACTCTGGGAGGAATGTTTTTATGTGGTGCTAATGATTTAGTAACTATCTTCGTAGCTTTAGAATGCTTGAGTTTATGTTCTTATCTATTATCTGGATATACCAAGAAAGATGTACGGTCTAATGAAGCTACTATGAAATATTTACTTATGGGCGGAGCAAGTTCTTCTATTTTGGTTTATGGTCTTTCTTGGCTATATGGTCTATCCGGAGGGGAGATTGAGCTTCAAGAAATAGTCAATGGTCTTATAAATACACAAATGTATAACTCACCAGGAATTTGGATTGCGCTTATATCCATAACTGTAGGAATCGGATTCAAACTTTCTTTAGTCCCTTTTCATCAATGGACCCCCGACGTATATGAAGGAGTGCGATTCGTTTGACAAATTATTCCCTCTATAATAGCTCTTTTATAAAGATGTCTCTATTTCTAAAAACTCTATCGACATGCAGAACAAAAAGGACTGTTACCCCCAGTCGGACTAAGGCATCACTTTTACCAAAATTTTTTTTGCAATATTTTTTTTTTATTGAATTAAGGTAAAGCAAAGTCAGAAACAACTAATCTCTTTGTTTATTCAAAGAGATTTCGCAAGTTAGTTATTACGGGTAGCTCTTACAAAGGATCAGACTAATGACGTATACAATACTTTTATTCCCTGTGTAGATGCTACATAGTAAGTTTTCATCCTTCAAAAACTACGAGTGTAAGAAAAGCATCCGTCGATAAAAAGACCACCCTAAGATGATTATCTCATGGCTACTGAGAACGAATCAAATCAGATGGTTTTCTTTTTTCTATCTCTTTTACTCTTACAGAACCGAAGTAGGAAAGATCGGAAAAATCAGTAATTTACCATAAGAACCATTGAGTAAGGATTCCTCGGAAAGTTAAGGATTAGTAATCCTTTCTATCAATTGAATAGATTCAGTCTTATACATACGCGAGGAAGGTAATAAAAAAGGAATAAGATGATTACATTCTTCTTTTTTATAACTTAGGAGCCGTGCGAGATGAAAGTCTCATGCACGGTTCTGAATGAGAGAAAGGAGCGAGGCATCCTCTTTTCGACTCTAACTCTCCCACTCCAGTCGTTGCTTTTCTTTCTGTTATTTCGAAAGTAGCTGCTTCAGCTTTAGCCACTCGAATCTTCGACATTATTTTCTATTTTTCATTGAACGAATGGCATTTCGTTTTGGAAATTTTAGCTATTCTTAGCATGGTATTAGGTAATTTCATCGCTCTTACTCAAACAAGCATGAAACGTATGCTTGCCTATTCGGGCATAGGCCAAATAGGATATATCCTTATTGGAATCATTGATGGGGACTCAAATAATGGATATGCAAGCATGATAACTTATATGCTATTCTATATTTTCATGAATCTAGGAACTTTTGCCTGTATTGTATTATTTGGTCTACGTACAGGAACAGATAACATTCGAGATTATGCAGGATTATATACGAAAGACCCTTTTTTAGCTTTGTCTTTAACTTTATGTCTGTTATCTCTAGGGGGTATTCCCCCATTGGCAGGCTTTTTTGGAAAAATTTATCTATTCTGGTGCGGATGGCAGGCAGGCTCTTATTTATTGGTTTCAATAGGAGCCCTTATGAGTGTTATTTCTATATATTATTATCTAAAAATAATAAAGTTATTAATGACTGAACGAAACAGAGAAATAACTCCTCACGTCCAAAATTATAGAATATCTTCTTCTTCAATCTCAAAAAATTCAATCGAAGTAAGTATGATTGTATGTTCAATAGCATCTGCTATACTGGGAATAGTAATGAACCCTATTATTGCAATTGCTCAAGAGACCTTCTTTTAAAATATATTTATTAATTAAAAGTTTCCCTTACTAACTAAAAGAAGCAGTATATTTGGCCCATATCCCAGGGAGGGAATAGGTTGAGATTATGAGATGAACTTCTAATTAAAAAGTCAACTTGATCCTCAAATTAGAAGTTCATTCTATACCATTAATACACATTTTAATTTTGAGAAAATGCCATTCAAACGTACTAAATAGATATCTATGTCATTCCGTTCTATCTAGGAATAGATATATGCATGCATAAAATCGAAACTGCTTTTGACATATTGTTAGTTGGGTGCCATATTCACTTCATTTTTTAGAAAATCTTAGTCTTCTATTGATCCAAATAAAATGTTGGATTATATATATATATATATCTCATATATATATATATATATTTTTTTTTTTCTATGAGATCCCCTTCGATAATGAAAAAGAAAAAAAAAAAAAAGAATTGCATAATAGGATATATTAGACCTGGGCCTATGTGACTGATCGATATTAATACTGGAATACTACATTTGTGTCATGTATTCTATATGATACATATATATATATGTGTATAATAATATAGATTTATTATTCATGGAATAAAATTTACTTTTGGAATGCCTTGATGGTGAAATGGTAGACACGCGAGACTCAAAATCTCGTGCTATAAAGCGTGGAGGTTCGAGTCCTCTTCAAGGCATAATATTCATGATGCTTATTGGATGCGCAATTCAATTACAAATACCAGACTAATTGATAGTCTCTCAACAGACTTATATTACTTATCTGTTGATACGAATTCCAACAATGGTTTTGGTCGTTGTTTCATAACGCTTGTTCCAGCAGTTCATACATAGTGTACTAATTTGATCTAAGATTAAAATTATTCTGCTGTGTTTCAGCAGTAGCATTGTGTATCACGGGGCTAAAGTCCTAAATGATAAACAAGAACTAATGAGAACAGGAAACAAAATACATTGGAAAAAGGAACATCTGGGAAAGATTGAATAAAAAAAGAAAAAGACCACATCTAAGGTGGAATACTTACTTTTTTGGTGTACATAAAGGAGTATATCTTGCTTCTTCCTACTTATTAACTTTATTTAATTAAAGACATAGATTGAAAATAATTTATATCCCTCTCTCAAGGTATTGCAAGATTCGGGAGTTGCAAGTCAACAAATAGACTCATGTTGGATCCCTCTATAGGCAAATGAGGGATCCTTTATTTCAAATAAGAAGTGTAGAAAGCATACTAAAACCAAAAATGTAGAAATAAGGGGTAAGCATATTAAGCAAAAAAAAAAAAAGGGATAGTAATAGTAAGCATAGTAATTCCTTACTATGCTTACTATTACATAGTTGGGATTTCAACATGAGGAATCTATCTTCAAATTAAAATAAAAATCTAGTCTCTTTTATTCCTATTTTTTTCTTCTGCTATTAAGTGTCGAATTTCATTTGCAAAAAGTATTCTCCTTTCCAACAATGTTTTTGTCATTTGATTCAATAGCATTCTGTTAGATTGGAACAGATTTAATAAATATTGATAACTCTCAAATAGAAAATGATAAGTAAAATAATCAGATAACCAACGAGTGGTTTCGGCTTGGCGATCATTCGCCATATTTTCCAAACGGATGACCATTGGTGAAACTTCAACCAACCAACGACCATATGTGAACGAAGGCATATATGGACAAATCTGTTTCCATTCGAAACCAAATGTTTGAATGCGTTGTACAGACACCATATGGTCCCCGGGTATAATATCCTCAAGTTTCCAGTCTTTCATGTTCAAAATTTTGTTCTCACTATAAACACCCAGGACATACCTACTTCTAAAGGGGTTCTGTGTTGCTTCTTTTCTTATTGGAATGTAAGTAATATAAATTCTTTTCAACATTTCTTCATTTAGAAGAAGTTCTCGATGTGAAAACATACTAATGCGCTTCTCTTGAAAGACGAAGCCCACGGGATCCCAAAGAAATCTTTCTAGGAAAAAGATTGAAAATTTAGAGGATTGATATTGCATATGATAATCCTCTGTATCCAAGAATTCTCCTAATATTATCCGCTGCCGTTCTTGTTCTTGTACCCTCGCTTTGATTTCAGCATTCCATTTATTTTGAGTTTTATACTTTTGGTAACTCCTCTTATAAAGAGAGCCTAATTTCTCCTTCATATACTCAAACTCAAGTATATCATAATAGTAATATTGTTCAAGCAATTCGACGAAGTGGTTGGCTCTAAATAGAATATCAAATTTATTACTGCGAATAAAACTAAGACGCCAGGGCCTAGGCGCCCAAACTAGACGATTTAAGAAATCGTCTTCATCTTGATCTTTATAAGCTCCAAAAATATCCTTTTCTTGCCTAAAACTTTCTTTATTCACGAGAGAAGAAATCCCTCTTTCAACCATATTAAAATGATTTTTCACTATGGACCGACCAGCAAATGTGAGTATCGCTTCCGACTCAGGTCTACCCCGATATAATATATCGAATCCTAATGAGAATTCCACCAGAAAACTTTCTAAAAGACTAGAAGCTAGAGCGAAATCATTCTTAATGAATCCATCAAGAGAACGCCAATTATCTTTATTTTGTTCCGATATAAACCAAGAATCTTGAGCTGCTGATCCGGCCAAGCAACCCAAAATATGGGAAAATATAGTAAATTGCTTTACAGTTGCTTCAGCAATTGAAGGTTCTAAATACCAATGGGAGAGATAAAAAGCCCTTGGCAACCAAAAGTCTGTAACAAATAGGGGATCCATACCCATACTTCTAAGTGTATTAAGCGTATGTTGTATAAAAGACTTCCCTACCTTATAGGGAAGTCTTTCCTGTTGGCGTGGCTCGTATCCAAACAAACCCGTAGTGGTTCGACTAAAAGCAAATCGAATTGTATTAGTACCTATAACTGATTTCTTTTGGTTAATACTAATTAAAAAAATTTCATTGGTAAATCCTGTTAAATCGCGCGCATTAAAACCTTTGGTTCTAAATCCAAATTCATCAGAACAGGACCACTCTTTTTCTAAGTAGATCCCCTTACTGCGTAAAAGAATAGGAAATTCCCTTTGTCGTTGTAGGAAAGGAAGCAATCGAATATGGATTGATCTATCTAATCCATCAGAACCTATTGGAAATGGGTCCACTTTTTTAGGAAGATGAGTTGAACCTATTATAATTCCAGGAAAATTTTCCTTAAAGAGACGTCGCACCAATATAGAAAGGAAGAACGATCCAAAATTCAGTTCATGAATGTTTGGAATCCATATTATACAAGGAGACATGGCTTTTGCCAATTCGAGAGCAAGCATGAATTGTTGTATTCTTTTCAGCCGCAGATTTTTTTGCAAAATATTCATATCCATATCTATTCTCTCTAATTTGTTTTCGGCAGTATCGTCAAAAAGACTAGGAGCATAAAGCATTGGATCTTCAGCTTTTTCTTCAAATTCATTTTTCAAGTCATCTCCACGGGGCAAGAAATATCTCAGAGATATTCTTACTAATGGAATATAAGAGTCTGCTGCTAGACTTTTGACCAAATAGGATCGTCCAGTGTTCATAGGACCTATCAAGAAAATCCGTTTGGAAAAATAAGAGGAGGATGGTCCTAAGTTGAGTGATAAAGGATGAGGGTTTACCTGGGAAGAGCTAAGACTCCCCCAGCAATCTTTTTGTAAAGAAGTAATCTTATTACAAAAAGCAAGGAAGACCGATCTTTCTGCTGAACCAAATTGATCAAACCTGTTTGTGTAATTCATTATACCTTGTTGGTAAGTTTCAGCTAAATATCGTAAGTAAATAAGTCCCGGCTGCTCAGTGATATATCCAGCAACAGGGATATTTGAATCATCAGTAACAGGGAAAGTCCTCTTAAAAGAGAAATCCTTAGGATTGGTAATCAACTTCAATTCAAGTTGAGAGAAACTTTTTTCTTTAATTAAAAAATGAGCTAATTCCCTCTCTCGTTGATCTATGCTAGAGTAGTTTGTCTCTAGCAATGTTGTGTAAATTGAAAATAAAAACCAACTACCTTTTTTCAATTCTCTAATACAAGACCATTTTCTTATGAAATAATTGTATATCTCCTCTATAGGTATATAATAATCTTCATAATCCAAAAACCAACCCGAGATGATTCCAGGCATAGGCTCCACAAGTGGTTGAAACGTGTGGTGTAACTTCTTATAGGAGGAATTATACTTTATCTTGTTCCTCCAGAAGTAATAGTCTTTCGTTAAATTAAACATGTAGAAGGGAAAAGAAAATAAACGAAGAATGAAATACCCAACGACGAAAGAAACAAGAAAAAGGACCCAAGATTCTTCATTTTTTATTAGTCCATTTCTTACATCTATCATAAACCTTTCCATCATTTTCAACCTTTCCATCATTTTCATTTCCTTGAATTCTTTGAATGTGAATTCCCGAAATGCAGGAATAAATTTTATTTCTTTGAATAACGTAAATGGGATTTTCCTCCCTCGATTCCTTATTTCGATTTCGATCTCCATCATTTCGAGTTCTTGTTCTTGATTTGCCTTTTCTTTCTTAAATGACTCAACCCATGACAAAACTAAAAAATACCAGTTCCTCCATTTTTTTTTGGAACCAGAAAAATAATGGTAAATTTTGTAAACATGCTTGGAAGCATAATGGGAAAAAAATTCGGAAACATAATAAAAAACATAATTGGAAAAATTGAAGACATAATAAGAAACATAACTGGAAAATTTGGAAACGTAATAGGAAACAGAATTGAAAACATAATTGAAAAATTTTTCCAAATTTGTTCTCAATTTCCATTTTAGAAGTGCCAATAATTTCTGGGGAAGTGCCCACAAAATATTCAATACATCCAATATATGAGTAATAAACTCATTCTTATATTCAAAAAGGTCCAAAATAGATGCAAATTGATCCCTGCTATTTATCAAAATTTGCAAAAAAGGATATAAAAATATATCCTCAAGATATTTCCACCATGCAGAAGTAAAAACGCACAACCTATATGTTTGAAACAAATCCCATTTGGAGGAATTTATTTGAAATTGAAAGACTCTAGAGAAAATTTCTTTATCTTTATTAAAAAGGCTACTTTTCTTAATTTCCATATAAGTATCTAAAAGTATATCCTCAAAACATTTCCACCATGGAGAAGTAAAATCTGTGGCTTTGTTTTCAATTATGTTTTTTGAACTTTTTGTTGAACTATATTTTTTTACAGACTTCTTATTCATTTCCATGAATAAGGTTTCAAAAATTAATCGTAAATCATCTTGATAAGATTGAGTTTGAATAAAATTCATGTCTTTCAAATTGACACTCTTTTCATACTGATAAAGAGTGTTTTCTTCAGAATCGGAATTATTGAAAAAGGGAGGACAAGAAGTTTTTTCAAAATTCACTATTTGTTGTTCTCTTCTAAAAGGTGTTGTAGAAATCTCTTCGATCGAGGATATATATCTCTTATCATGAACAATTGAATTCAATTGAGTTAATAAATTGAATGATTTGTACAAGTCATAAATCAACGTTTGGTCATGTAAATATTTTGGTAATAATATGTTAGCCACTTGTGAGTTGATGAGAGAAACAATCTCTTTCTCTGAGAGAACAGGATTTATTTCATCAATAGGCAAAGAAAATAGATTGTTGTGGATGAGAAAAAGATTGAATAATTGCCCATATGTTAGATTTTTCTTCTTGATATGAATCCTTTCCATATAAGAAAATAATCTTCTCTTGTAATTTAGCCGGGGATGATGTAAATAATCAAAAAATTCGATTGTATTTGCTTTGTTAAAAGAAGCTCTCAATAAGCTTTGATTAGACAGTTTTAAGGGATTCAACCAATTTTGATCGTTGAATAACGCTGAAAGATCAGTGTTATCAACAAATTCCATGCAATTCTTTTCATTATCTAATAAATCAATAATCAATTGACTCATGGGTATCTCATTCAAAACAGATTGTGCTATTATTCCTTCATCGATGAATTCCGGTCTTTGTGAATCATCCAAAATTTTAATAACAATTGGTGGAATTAAATTTAACAACTTATTCCAAAGTGGTTCAAACAAATTATTCAAAAAATTGAATAATCTGATAAGGTCATCCAAGAGTTGATTATATAATGCTAATCTCTTCTCCTTTATAATCATTCCTCGCGAGGTGTTATACTGATCCTCGTCCCCCATAAGAAAATCAATAATGGAACTTCTATTATCAATAATTATATTTATGTTGAGCTTAGAACGGAAGTTAGACCACCAGTTAGACAGTAACTCAGGGAGGTGTGCAGAAATTAACACCTTATTGTCAAATAAGTCTATAAAAATAGATAAGTTCTTAAAAAGAAAAAGCTGAAGAAATTCCTTCAGTGGTAAACGAATATCAATTGGGACCAACACTCTGTATTCATTTAGATCAAACACTCTGTTTCTCAATTTAAAATAGTTCCGTGTAAAATTAGAACTAAAATTAGAGCTATAAATGAGATGTTTCAAACCGTTTTTCAAGTATTTGGTTTGAGTGGACCAATTGTACAAAATTAAATTCCGATTGATATATTTATCAGTTCGAAGAATAGAGTGATTAAACCATTCTTTCTGACCTTTTCTCCAACTTGATGAATGCTGGTTAATTGTATTTTGCATTACATTATTCAAGCTTTCATTTTCTATCCAATTTACTTTAATTGGATCTTTTGAATTGCGGCCAGACCTGAAATCTAATTTATTGAATACATTTTCAATACGGTATTTCTTGAATGCTTTTTGAAAAAAAAGATTTGCTTTTGAAAAATGCCCGTCAACTTTCATCTTATATTGAATCAATATTAGTCGTACCGAAGTTTCAGTTCTATCATTATTATTTCTTTTGATTATTCGATCCACAAATTCATTCTCTTTATCGATAATATTGAGTAAGCTCAATAAAAATTGATCCTTTAAATTCTCTTTATGTTTGAAAATCTGATTCAATAATTTACTCTTGTTCAATTCATAAAATTGATTCATGTTATAATCAACATCAAAAGTAAATTGATTATTATCAACCTGACTAGACTTAGCCATTGATAGAGCGAATTGATCTGTTATTTCTAACAGAATTTTTTTCCATTGTTCCTTGTTTTGATCACAGACTGAAGAAGATAGATCCCAAAGTGAACTCCGATTCATAAATTGGATGCAGTTGAAATAATTTATATCTCTCTGATTCTTTCTAATAATGTTCCATCCGGGATCTGATGAACTCATATAAATTGAGGAAGGACTGTGAAAGTACGTTTTGACTTTCCAAAAGTCAACTCTCCTATTCCTTTCGGATTCCATGAAATATTGAAAAGGATTATCATCTTGTTGCCTTTTCAATAATTTGAAACTTTGAATAGGCTTCTTAGTAGCGCCGGTACTCATACACGGTTCATATATTGAAGCCTTTGAGAATATCTCAAAAAAATTCCAATAGATTGGAGAATCCTCTGACTTTGAAGTTTCCCAAGTAATTGGTCCTTGATTCTCTGAGATTATCTCATTCTTATTATTATTTATATTTGTATTGAAATTGATGTCATATTTTGACAAATAAACAGAAAGATGCGGAACCACCAACAAATTTCTAGTGAAATTTGGCGCAATAAACATCATATATCTTTTTTCATTCCAAAAATGATTTGCGCGATACATAAAAACTGGTAATGTAAGTAATACCACCATCTTTATTGTTTGATTGAAACCAATACTACGGAGATCGCGTAAAAGTAACGTAACGAGAATTCGAAAGTGAAACAGCTTCACAGGGCGTTCTCGACAGGAAAAGATTCGAGTTAACAATCTGAACAAATAGGATTCAGTCAAATAGGATTTGTTCCATGGATTGAAGACTTGCATCATTTCTAATCGAAATTGATGTCGAAAATTAAATCTAAAATTCTTGCTTTTCAGTATCCAAAAATGTTGTTTCATATTTAAAGTTTATTCTTTTTGTTTTTTGAATGCAAAAATGCATGTCATGTTATTTTTTTTTTTTTTTTTTTTAAGAAAATGCCTGATATAGACAAAAAATATCTAACTAAGCTCTATTACCAATAGTGGATAAATGGTATATTCTCTCTCTCTCTCTCTCTCTCTATATAGATATATACATCTAATAGTTAAAACTGGCTATAACCAACCCTTTCTTACATCTATCATTTTAACCAATACTATAACCAACCCTTTCTTACATCTATCATTTTAACCAATACTATAACCAACCCTTTCCTATATTTATCATTTTAACCAATACTATAACCAACCCTTTCCTATCTCTATCATTTTAACTCGGAATATATACCAAAAATAGTATAACCCATGCAAACCTTTTTTACAAGTGTGCCCTTTCCTATATCTCTCATTTTAATTGCTCTAATTATTAAATTAGAGCAAATGCTTGATATAGACCTTAGGTCTAACTAAGGTCTATTGCCAAGAATTGAGAAATTGTGTATTATATAGATGTAGATGTAGATATAACTACGTTTAAATAGTTAGTAAAATATTTATAACTTTTTTTTAAAATTATAACCAATGTGAATACTTTTTAACAAGTATTCCCTTCATTATATCTATCATTTTAAATGATCTAAACACTAGAAAGTTTGGCAATAAAAATATTTTATTTATTTCTTTTTTGAATATTCTCCTCCTCTTGGGAGGACTTAAGTCTTTAAGTCCTGAGTCCTAGGTCCAAATCCTAGGAAGCGTTATTCTATTCCTAGTCATCATATTATTTATATGAATTGGTTCATGTTGAGCATCCATGGCTGAATGGTCAAAGCGCCCAACTCATAATTGGGAAGTCGCGGGTTCAATTCCTGCTGGATGCACCTTAGTTTAAGGTTTCATATTTTGTGATTTGTCACTTTGTATCATTATAGAAATGATTCTGATATCTCCCATATTTCTATGGGAGATTGGGATATGATTAGAATATCATTCTGGGATCTCCCATAGAAATCAATATTAGTTATTGTTCACATCCATGAATTTCATTCAACATAACAGAAATTTATCCCAAATTATACCCTTATCTATGAGAATCTATGAATAGATTCTATCTTTATCTATAATCTAGATAAAATTATCTAGATTAAGATCTAGAAGTATTGGGACATTTAAAACTTGTTGTTTTTTCTCACAAGGGTCGTCCGACCCAAGTCTTCTAAATTTTTCTGACGTCGTAAAGGTCGGGTAACCAATTCAAGTACATCCCTCGCATTGGCAAACCCATGAATCTGGGCAAAAGTAAATTCAACCGACCATTTAGTACTAATTCCTCTTGCTTCTAACGGGTTAGCATGGGCCATTCCAGTGATAGCTAAGTCGGGTTGTAATTCGCGTATACGTCGTATTTGATTTGAATTATCCGGTTTCTCTACAATTCGTGGTATTGGTACACACATGTTTATACATGTATCCCGTAAAAGTGCTAATTCAGCAGCTTGATATCGTTTATCCATATAAGGAATACCAATTTCATGAACGATCATTCCACATCTGATTAAGAATCTTGCTAGAGATACTTCTAGCAGATTATCTCCCATGAAAAAAACGGATTTCCCACGTACCAAATCAAGATAATCCTTTAAACTTTCCCATACCCGTTCCTCCCTTTCTTCTAGACCTTGGGCCTCTACACCAAATACAGAACAAATCTTTTTGATCCAAGCCCGCGTTCCGTCCGGGCCGATAGGAAAAGGAGCTCCAATTAATTCACATTTTTCGCGTCTTATTAAAGTGGTTGCTGTCCGACTCAAAAATGGATTAACGCCACAAACATAAACTCCATCACCCAATGATGGAAGATCAGTATATCTTTGAGCAGGTAGCCAACCCGATACCTTGATCGACTGGCGTCTTAACTCTAGATTGAGTTGAGAAGCCACATTGGAGGGCAAAGACCCAAAAAGAACTAAGGAGGAATGATTTGCATATTCGTCCAATTCCTCTTTTTTTTTAGAAGGAAAAGCAAAGAATTTTTGTAGAATTTCTTTTCGTTCACGAACGGGGAATTCCGGTTCTGGACAACGATGTGCCATCGCAGCTAACACCGTATCTTCTCCTTGAGTAAAAGCATAATCCAGCCCATTTGCTCTTGCAACTAGAATTGGGATTCCAATTTCCCATTCTAATTTGGGGGCCATACCTTCCAAATCCATTTTAATTATTTCTGTAGTACAAGTACCTATCCATATGATGACACTGGGATCTCTATCTTTTCTTATTCGAATACAAAGCCTTTTTAATCCTTCATAATCATTCAATTGAGCCGAGATATCCCCTTCTTCTAATTCTGCCATTGCATAGCGGGGTTCCGCAAAAATCATAACTCCAAGTGCATTTTGGAGAAAATAACCACATGTCTTTGTTCCCACAACTAAAAAGAAACTATCTTCAATCTTTTGATATAACCAAGATACACAGCTAATTGGACAAAAAGTATGATAATTACCAGTCTCACATTCGACTGTAAGAGTTTCATCAAATTTCACTGGCATAAATTATTATTCAATAATAATAAATAAAATAAAAATTTCAATTAAATGGTCGTAAATCCAAGTAGATTTTCCTTATTATTTTGATGTCTCCCGTCATCAATCGGATTGAGATAAAGATCAGAGAGTAAACTGAATAATTCGCGATCTGGAATCTCTTTTGGTACAATACCCTCTGGTTGGGACAATATTTGATCCGCTATGTCTAAATAATATTCACATACATAGTTAAGAGATGGTTCAGATCCCACCATTTCAAATAAGGTTTTACCTTTGACTCTCGAAACTCGAATATCTTCAATAAGAGGTAATACTTCTATTACGGGCATTGGGCAGGCTTCTACATATTTATTGATAAGATCTCTTTTAGATGTACGATTTCCAACCAAGCCTGCTAATCGGAGTGGATGTGTACGAGCTTTTTCCCTGATAGAGGCAGTAATACGATTAGCTGCAAATAATGCATCAAATCCATTATCTGTAATTATCACACAGTAATCTGCATAGTTCAATGGAGCAGCAAAACCTCCGCACACCACGTCACCTAATACGTCGAATAATATAATATCATATTCGTAAAATGCATTTAACTCTTTTAACAATTTTACAGTTTCCCCTACCACATATCCTCCACACCCGGCTCCTGCGGGTGGGCCCCCTGCTTCCACACAATCTACCCCTCCATAACCCTTGTGAATTACATCTTCGGACCAAACATCCTCATAATGATAATCCTTGGATTGCAAAGTATCTATGATTGTAGGTATCAGAAATCCTGTAAGAGTAAAAGTACTATCGTGTTTGGGGTCACATCCAATTTGTAACACTTTTTCACCACGTCTGGCTAGAGCAATTGAAATATTACAACTGGTCGTTGATTTACCGATTCCGCCTTTTCCATAAACTGCTATTTTCATCTTCCAATCTCCCTTTATTTATTTTTGATCTCTCAAACTTTTTAGTTATTTGTTCGATCTAATCTTCAGTTTAACTTTGCCTGATTTATTCATACGATTTGAATCATGTTCCACCGTTTCACCTTATTCTTATAACTTCCT